CCGACTTCTACAAGAGCTTTTCTTTTTCCATAGAAAAAAAGGTGTTCAAAAAGAGTTTCAGAAGATGTTGATCGTAAATGATAAAATTGGTTACAAAGAAAAATGAAGATGGATTCGTATTCACATACATAAGAATTATATATAAACAAGAATAATCTTTTATTCTTTTTTGAAACAATGGAACTTGATTTCTTTGGAGTTGGAATAATAAGACTATTCCAATTCTGATACTCATAGAGAAGGAAGCGTAATAAATGGAAAAAAGAGGCGTCTTTCAACCAGGAGCGAAGAGTTTGAACAACGATTTCTAGATGGATGGGGTAGGGTATTAGTATATCTGACACATAATTTAAATGTACAAAATTGTCTTCTAAAAACGGAAATAGTGAATGAATTGATCGTAAATTTTGAGATTTGCCTATTTCTTCTTTCCTTTCTAAGGAAGATACTAATCTTAGGGAAAAGGGAATTTCCCCAATAACTGCAAATCCCTCTGATATCATTTGCGAATCTAAAGTTTTGTTATGCCCCAACAATAGGTTTTGGTTTGACTCATTAGCAGAAATAAGCAAAGGATTCTGTTGAGACATTCGAGTAATTAAACGTTTCACCATTAGTGAACTGGATTTATTATCATAACCAAAATTGTCCACCAAAATGAATCTATTTAAAACATGATCATGAGCCAGTGCATAAATATACTCTTGAAAGATAAGCGGATATAGTAAGTCCTGTTTCAAAAATTTATCGAGTTCAAAATATCGTTGAAATTCCCCCATTTGAAATTAGATTTGAACCAAAGAAAAGATAGGCATAAGATACTTCTTGGATTATCAAATGATACATAGTGCGATACGGTCAAAACGTAGTATAATAATAAAATAATATATACCTCGGAGACAGGTAAGCTCATCAACGGACTCTCCATCCTCTTTTTTTTTCATCTAATAGGTTTATGTTCGTTATAGGATAACAAGATGGTTAGAAATCTTTTATTTTTTAAACCCAATCGCTCTTTTGATTTTGGAAAGAATTGAATTATCTTTATCAATATACTGCTTCTTTTACACATTCCTCTCCAATGCATAAATGGAGAATATCAACATAGTTAGGATTCATAAAAAAAGGATAATCCACTCATAGGCATAGGAGAAGCCGTTCCCGCATCAGGCACTAATCCATTTTTAACGTCTATCTAATTAGATCGGGTAATCATTCAAAGTTAAGAACAGAAGCCGGTTGCTTTTTTGTTTCCCTATAATTAGAGCCAGAGGGCTCTATCCATTTATTCACTCGACCCAACTTTTAATTCATTTTGTTCCGCCCCGATCCAAGCCTTCAAACAAGTCTTTGTACCGATCCGGTAAGAATGCAATATTCTCAGAATTATCTATTGCTACGACATGCTATTTTTTCCATTCATTCCCTTTCAGGATCAGTCGTGGTCTTACAAACTCTACCGATGGTATGGACGAATCCCTTGCTTCATCCAAATGTGTAAACGATACTAGCCGCACTTAAAAGCCGAGTACTCTACCGTTGAGTTAGCAACCCAAAAATCTAAAAACAATAGGATGTGTAAATGTCAATACAGTAAAAAAATATAACTAAATTTGAGTGCCATTACACAATCAAAACATTTTATTTTAAACTAAGAATACAAAAAGAAATCTCAAAATTAAATCGCTTCTGAACTGAATATAAAAATGAAGAGATCAGATGCAAATATACTAAATTTGCATATAATTCGAATTTATAATAGATATAAATGTACAAGTGAATCAACCTCCCTTTCTTTTTTTTTCACTCCAATAAAAAATTATTGTATCACAGAGAATTCAACGAACCCATCAATTGAACGAAGTAAAATAAAAAACCGAACCTATGTCAAGAAAAGATTTATACTTATACACGATCAAATTATATTTGTTCGATACACTGTTGTCAATATAAATGTGAATACAAAAATGGAAATAATTAAAATATTCACTATAAGGACTGGTGTTGGATTGGCACTACATAGATGCAAAAAGGTGTAGATAGTAGATCAAGGAATAAAAAGTAGTAAAAAAAAAATCCGAGTTCTTCAATCAATATAAGTTGAGCGAATAAGCAAGTTTGATTCCGTGGTTATTATTATTTGTTAGTAGAGTTCCAATGAAAACCAGTCGATTGCAGATAATGTCATAATTTTAGATTTCGAGATCCAATTTCTTCATCTAGTCCCTCTATTTTGGGAATATCCCCCTTCGCTTTTTGTCGTTATATACCAATACCACTAGAACAGGGGATTCTATGGGAACAATACGAAAAGGCGGAGTTAGAGAAGTAGAGAAAAGCTTATACTCTTTATTTTCATTTTGTTTGATTAAAGGGAAGTTCCTTAAAAACCTCCGCCTTCTTTGAAATATCATGAACAGTTCCTGTAGGTTGAGCGCCTTTTTCAAGGAAATATAGAATAGCAGGAACATTTGAATAAGTTTGATTCTTTATCGGATCATAAAAACCAACTTTCCGGAGATCTCTCCCCTCTCTTCGGGATCGAACATCAATTGCAACGATTCGATAGACGGCTCATTGGGATAGATTAAAATACCCCCCCTAGAAACGTATAAGAGGTTTTCTCCTCGTACGGCTCGAGAAAATTATGTCTATGTATAAAATTAGAATGTCAAATAGATCCATAAAATCATCAAATCAATTAGACTATGATTAAAGATTTCAATTTTTTTTATTTAGAAATGTAAAACAAAAAATTGTACTCATAACTCAAGTGGGATAACTCTCAAATAGCTCACAATCCCTAAGCTATTTCATTTTTTGAGTGGTCTCTAGCCCCCTTCTTGTCTCGTTTAGAATCTGTTTTATTCTTCATATTTAGTTGTTGAGACAATGAAAAATGGTGTTTCCTTGTTACAGGATCCTTTATCTTTTGTTTGAATCATTGGGTTTAGACATTACTTCGGTGATCCTTAATCCTTATCAAAATGGCAGCAACATACCTTTTTTGTGATTTCGTTCTATCAAAGAATCATCAGAACGGTTGATTCACGCGTGTTCCACTTTTGATTGAAAAAGTTTTACCAAGTCCAACAAATTTGACTTTTTTTTTAGATTTCGATTTGAAACTTTCTAAAATGGAATCCTTTCAATTTCTATATAGAAGCTATATTTACGAAGTTGTTCAAACTTATTAATTGACACTAACCCTAGACCCTTACCCTTGAGAAATGACTCAATAGAAATGACTCAATACTTTCTACTCGAGCTCCATCATGTAACTATAATAATAATAACCCCTTTTTTACATTACAACCCAAGAAAAAACTGATGGGTTCTAGTCGAGCAGAACAAAGGATGTCGAGTCAAGAGCACTTCTATTCGTAATAAAATGGTGGATTATTACATCCACAGCTGATCATGTCCTTCAAGTCGCACGTTGCTTTCTACCACATCGTTTCAAACGAAGTTTTACCATAACATTCCTCTAGTTTGGAACTAGTATTTAATTGATTCAATTATGGAATCATGAATAGTCATTAGTGCGATCGCTAAATAATAAGAAATCTGTACTTTTGTCCTTCTATATCTATAATAGAAATAGATATGAATGGGTAGTTAGTTTCTGAAAACGTCTCAGCACTAATTTTTAAATCCCATAGGTAGCAAATAAAAGGAAGAACGGTCACTGCAAGTAATTTAATCCCGGATATTCAATAATTGACGATTCCAATTTAAGTGATCATAAGTTTTTTTTCACAAAATACAAAAAAAGGCCGTTGGTACGGAAATAGAATGATACCATGCATTGTATTTGACTTGAGGTTACATAAGTTTTCTGTAACCTTCCTAGACCCCCCCAAAAAATCGAATTTAATAGAATGTATGAATAATCGCTCGCCTAAAATTTTACAACAATTTATAGAACTCTTAGACCCAAACAAAAAATGACAAAAAACTCGGTGCAAAGAAAACAGATCTGTTACATATGTAATTTACTTGATCGTTTGTTAATGAGATTCAGACAGATACATAGATATATGTATTTCAATTAAATATTAAAACGAAAATATATAGGATAGGGTACCGAAATTCATTTCAATAGGAATAGCAGAGAGGGATGGGCACAGGCATACAATGATAGTCTGTCCAACTTTTTTTATTCAAACTAGTGTGGTGTGGGGTCTATGTTCCTATCTGACCTAGATAACAAAACAACTAGATTAAGTAGATTAAGTTACATCTCTGTCTCATTCGAACGCAATTAAGTTTGATAAAACAATATTATTCTCTGAATCAGATAAGTAAAAATGATAAACAAGAATCATATTATAGCCACTACTCCACTCTTAAATTAAAATTAAAGATCTTAAAGAGAGTCTTGTTCAAAAAAGCAAGAGTTTTACGGATATGATATAATGGGTGCTCTGGGACGGAAGGATTCGAACCTCCGAATAGCGGGACCAAAACCCGTTGCCTTACCACTTGGCCACGCCCCATTTAAATTTCAATTCTGCACTAATAAACACTAATATGAGTGTTGGTTTTTCGTCAATTCCAATGCAAATACATATCTATGCACTATGTAGATATATATAATATAGAATTAAACTGGACTTGATTGATCATTACATATAATTTAATTAAGATATTGTATTGTATAAACGTATGATTTCTTATATTCTCTTTTTAGAATTGAAGGCTTTTGATTGGGTGAATGGGTTGAAAGGATTTTTTGGTCTACTTTACTTTCTTCATTATTTTTTGCCTTATATCAATAAGATATCAATAACTCAATCAAAATACAATTATCTCCAAGAAAAAAATATTTGTTATGCTTAATATTTTTAGCGGTATCTGTCTTAACTCTGCCCTTTATTTGAGTAGTTTTTTCTTGGCCAAATTACCCGAGGCCTACTCTTTTTTAAATCCAATTGTCGATTTTATGCCGGTCATACCTTTGCTGTTTTTTCTTTTAGCCTTTGTTTGGCAAGCTGCTGTAAGTTTTCGATGAAATTTTGAATTAAGTCTTAGAGTCTGAACCTTTAGTTGAAACATTGAAATTCTTTAATCACCCCATTTCTTCATTATGACCTTTTTCTTTTCTCGTCAAAGATCTTATATAGGATACCCCACAATTCGGTATTGCGGGTATTTCAAAATAAAATTCAAATTTTACTAAAGAAAAACCCTGTCTAAAAATTTTAAAAGTACTTCCTTTCATGGTGTCAAAATATGATATGTGATATAAAAATGGATAATCTATTCTCTAAAAAAAAAAAAAAGATCTTGGAGATTGTGTAATGCTTACTCTCAAACTCTTCGTTTACACAGTAGTGATATTCTTTGTTTCTCTCTTCATCTTCGGATTCTTATCTAATGATCCAGGACGTAATCCTGGACGTGAAGAATAAGCATCAAATAATACTTTTACTTGATCGAAAGATAACTTAAATATCAAGCGATCCAGGGAAACGGAAAGAGAGGGATTCGAACCCTCGGTACGAATAACTCGTACAACGGATTAGCAATCCGACGCTTTAGTCCACTCAGCCATCTCTCCCAATTGAAAACGGATAATAACTATGTTACATTACATATAAAGTAAGGATTGAAATTATCTCTTTATCCTTATTAAAATTTAAATCGACTTATATCTTAAAAAGATAGTATAGTTTAGTCTAATTAATATCTCTATTTAATTCTAATTAAATTCGAATAAAAATAAAAGTTCTATAATTTATATAATTATATATATATCACGTTTATCAGCAATTCCAACTCTAAAGTACGGGCTCGCAAAATTATTTTATGATAAAAAAAAAAGAATACCTCGTTATTTTTGTCGGATAAGGGCTTTTCCATGGCCTGGCCGGGTCAGTACCTAGCCGGGCCTTTTTTTGTTCCACTGAATCATAATCATAGATAATTAGCTGAATTTAAAAATGTTATTGAAGCAACAACAATAAGAAATCTTAAATTATAAGGAGGATTCTTTCTATTCCTATGATAGGGAATTCAAGTATCATTTCTGATTTTTGATTATTTTTTTTTAGCACCCTTTTCTTAATCGCATTAAGTACCCAACAAAACACGTCAACACTTCATTTTTAATAATTCTTGTCTGATCCTGTATTGATTACATCCGATTCGACAAAAGATCCATTTATAGATAATAATCGCATTGTAGCGGGTATAGTTTAGTGGTAAAAGTGTGATTCGTTCTATATAACCCCTTACATAGTTAAGGGGTCCTTCGGTTTTCTTCATATTCCGATTCCGAAAAAAAAACTTTATTTCTTAAAAGGATTTAATTCTTTACCTCTCAATGACAGATTCGAGGAAGAATATACATTCTCGTGCTTTTTATATTTTATACAAGGATCAATTAGCAATTGAAAAATTGGATTATGAAATTACGAAACATAATTTTTTTTTGGATCACTACTTCCAATTGAATGAGTAAAAGGATCTATGGATGAAGAAAGCTTTTTTCTAATCGTAACTAAATCTTCAATTTTAGATTTGTTTTTTGTTTATAGATTATAGAGGGGAGATTGAAGCAAAATAGCTATTAAACGATGGCTTTGGTTTACTAGAGACATCGATATATTGTTTAGCTCGGTGGAAAGAAAATTCTTTTCCTCAGGATTCGTTCAAATAGAAATAGAGAACGAAGTAACTAGAAAGAGTGTTATAATCCTCCTCTTCTAGAGGGATCATCTAGAAAGCGAGTAGTTTAAAATGTATTCAGACAGTAAAGGCTGACATAGATGTTATGGGTCAATTTTTTTTCAGTTACGTCTTAAATCGGGGAAATTATCCATCTACCATAAAGGAGCCGAATGAAATAAAAGTTTCATGTTCGGTTTTGAATTAGAGACGTTAAAAATGATGAATCGACGTCGACTATAACCCCTAGCCTTCCAAGCTAACGATGCGGGTTCGATTCCCGCTACCCGCTTTCTCTTTTTATTATTTTTAAAATTCAATTCATAATTTCATCTTAATCTATCATTGAATTGAATACGTAATTGCCGAAATTTGCTCACACACAATCCGCTATTTATTTTTTTTTACGAACAAGAGATTCGAAGTAAAAAATACGAAAACAAATAGGAATGAAAGGCGTCCATTGTCTAATGGATAGGACATAGGTCTTCTAAACCTTTGGTATAGGTTCAAATCCTATTGGACGCAATTTTTTTCCATATATATAAATATTATATAAATATATATTTTTTTGATTTCTATATTTCTATGTCAAGAAATATTTTTTTAATAATTTTCATTGAATCCGAGATACTTATATTTTATTTAATATATGAAATTATTTAATATTAAAATATTCTAAAATTAAAATAATATCTAATTAATCTAAAAAAAAAATCACCTTTTTTTTTCGTTTAAAATTTTTAAAAATATAAAAGATATAAGAGTGATCCATTTTTTATGCTTGTTCCTGAAGTAGAAAGCGTTCCATCTGTTCCTGAATAGCTT